TAATATTCCCAGAATGAAGAGAAAATTATTTCTTGACTCAACAAAAAAAATTATGAATAAATCCATTTACAATAATGAAACAAGTCAAGAAATAATTAATAAAAAAAATCAAAATCCAATTGAGTTTATTTCGACTATAAAAAAGTCACTTTATAATATTAGTAACAGTAAGACAAATTCACATATTTTTTATGACTTATCGTACTTATCACAAGCATATGTATTTTACAAATTATCACAAACCCAAGTTATTAACTTGTATAAATTAAAATCATTTCTGCAATATCAAGGAATCCCTTTTTTTCTTAAGCCTGAAATAAAGGATTCTTTTGAAACACAAGGAATAGTTCATTCTAAATTAAGGGATAACAGACTTCCGAGTTCTGAAATGAATCAATGGAAAAACTGGTTAAGAGGGCATTATCAATACGATTTATCTCAGATCAGATGGTCTAGATTAATACCACAACAATGGCGGAATAGAGTTTATCAACGTCGTATGGTTAAAAGGAAAAATTTCAGCAAATGGAATTTATATGAAAAAGACCAATTAATTGATTACAAAAAAGAAAATATTTTGGAAGTCTATTCATTATTGAATCAAAAAGATAATTTTCAAAAATACTATAAATATGATCTTTTATCATATAAATCTATTAATTCTGAAAATAAAAAGGACTCATTTATTTCTAGATCGTCGTTTGAAGGAAATAAGAATCAAGAGATTTCTTCTAATTACAACACATATAAAGACACTTTTTTTGATATGCTGAGGAGTATCCCTATCAATAATTATCTAGGAAAGGGCGATATTCTATATATGGAAAAAACTCCCGATAGGAAATATTTGGATTGGAAAATTATCAATTTTGATCTTAGACAAAAAGTCGATATTGAGGCCTGGATCACGACCGATGCCAATAGTAATCAAAATACTCAGATTGTTACTAATAATTATCAAATAATTGATAAAAAAAATATTTTTTATCTTATGATTCCAGAAATGAATTTACCAAACTCCCCAAAAGTCTTTTTTGATTGGATGGGGATGAATGAAAAAATACTAAAGCGTCCCATATTGAATCTGGAACTTTGGTTCTTCCCAGAATTTTTGTTACTTTATAATACATATAAAACGAAATCTTGGTTTATACCAAGCAAATTACTTCTTTTAAATTTGAATCGAAATGAAAATAGTAATGAAAATCAAAATCAAAAGATTAATGAAAAGCAAAAGGGAAGTTTTTTGATACCATCGAATAAAAAAATAAAGAATCGAAATCAAGAAGAAAAAAAAACCACAAGCCAAGGGGATCTTGGATCCGTTCTTTCAAACCAACAAAAAGATATTGAAGAAGATTATGCGAGATCGGACATGAAAAAAAGTAAAAAGAAAAAACAATACAAAAGTAACACGGAAGCAGAACTAGATTTGTTCCTGAAACGTTATTTGCTTTTTCAATTGAGATGGGACGATACTTTGAATCAAAGAATGATCAATAATATTAAGGTATATTGTTTCCTGCTTAGACTAATAGATCCAAGAAAAATTTCTATATCCTCGATTCAAAGGGGAGAAATGAGTTTGGATATAATGCTGATTCAGAAGAATTTAACTCTTCCAGAATTGATGAAAAGGGGAATATTGATTATCGAACCCATTCGTCTGTCTGTAAAAAACGACGGACAGTTTATTATGTATCAAACCATCGGTATTTTGTTGGTTCATAAGAGTAAGCACCAAACTAATCAAAGATACCGAGAGCAAAGATATGTTGCTAAGAATAATTTTGATGAATCTATTCCACCACATGAAAGAATAACAAGAAATAGAGACAAAAATCATTTGGATTTGCTTGTTCCTGAAAATATTTTCTCATTTAGGCGTCGTAGAAAATTAAGAATCCTAATTTGTTTCAATTCAAAGAATAGGAATGATGTAGATAGAAATCCTGTATTTTGCAACGAAAATAATAGCAGCCAAGTTCTAGGTGACAGTAATAACCTTGATAGAGAGACAAATCAATTAATGAAATTGAAGTTCTTTCTTTGGCCTAATTATCGATTAGAAGATTTAGCTTGTATGAATCGCTATTGGTTTGATACCAATAATGGCAGTCGTTTCAGTATGTTAAGGATACATTTGTATCCACGATTGAAAATTCGTTGATAGTACATTTTTCCTATATATCCTCTACTATTACTATATAGGATATATGAAAGCAAATAAATACACACATCACACGTCCTGTCTTACATTTCATTCTAAATATCCAATACTAAATGAATAATGTATCAATTCGATCTAGAAATGAATCAACAGAACCCTCTTCATTTTAGGTCTAAATTCTTCGCTTTTGTGAATACGAAAATGTGCCAATCCTTTTCTCTCCCTATCTAAATCTAATTTTCAATTGGATTGATTCATTTGAATTGATAAAATTAGGAGTTCATAAAGAAATTTGAATTAGATTATTGTATATACCACATTAAAATGAATGACATTATTATTACTGATCGGTAAAATCCATATCTGTAAAAAGGGAGAGGAGGCTTTTTTTTATGGTAAGAAATTCATTCATTTCGGTTATTTCTCAAAAAGAAAATGAAGAAAACAGAGGGTCTGTTGAATTTCAAGTATTCAGTTTCACCACTAAGATAAGGAGACTTACTTCACATTTGGAATTGCACAAAAAAGACTATTCATCTCAGAGAGGTTTGCGAAAAATTTTGGGAAAACGTCAACGATTACTGGCTTATTTGTCAAAAAAAAATAGAGTACGTTATAAAGAATTAATTGATCGGTTGGATATTCGAGAGACAAAAACTCGTTAATTTAAAGAGTGATATCATTTGAACTTATGCGTTTCAATTTTGATGAACTTCTTTTTACTTTCAGCAATTCATGGAAGAATGACTCGGTAAAAAACTTATGATTGCACCAACTACAAGAAAAGACCTCATGATAGTCAATATGGGTCCTCACCACCCATCAATGCATGGTGTTCTTCGACTTATCGTTACTCTCGATGGTGAAGATGTTATTGATTGTGAACCAATATTGGGTTATTTACACAGAGGAATGGAGAAAATTGCGGAAAACCGAACAATTATACAATATTTGCCTTATGTAACACGTTGGGATTATTTAGCTACTATGTTCACAGAAGCAATAACCGTAAATGGACCCGAACAACTAGGCAATATTCAAGTACCTAAAAGGGCTAGCTATATCAGAGCCATTATGTTGGAGTTGAGTCGTATAGCTTCCCATTTGTTATGGCTTGGTCCTTTTATGGCAGATATTGGGGCACAGACCCCTTTCTTCTATATTTTTCGAGAACGAGAATTGATATATGACCTATTCGAAGCTGCCACCGGTATGCGAATGATGCATAATTATTTTCGTATCGGAGGAATAGCTGCTGATCTACCTCATGGATGGATAGATAAATGTTTGGATTTTTGCGATTATTTTTTAACAGGAGTTGCTGAATATCAAAAGCTTATTACACGGAATCCTATTTTTTTAGAACGAGTTGAGGGCGTAGGCATTATTGGAGGAGAAGAAGCACTAAATTGGGGTTTATCAGGACCAATGCTACGAGCTTCCGGAATACAATGGGACCTTCGTAAAGTTGATCATTATGAGTGTTACGACGAATTTGATTGGGAGGTTCAATGGCAAAAAGAAGGGGATTCATTAGCTCGTTATTTAGTACGAATCAGTGAAATGACAGAATCCATAAAAATTATCCAACAGGCTCTGGAAGGAATTCCAGGGGGGCCCTTTGAGAATTTAGAAATCCGACGCTTTGATAGAGTAAAAGATACTGAATGGAATGATTTTGAATATCGATTTATTAGTAAAAAACCTTCTCCAACTTTTGAATTGTCCAAACAAGAACTTTATGTAAGAGTAGAAGCACCAAAAGGAGAATTGGGAATTTTTCTGATAGGAGATCAGAGTGTTTTTCCTTGGAGATGGAAAATTCGCCCACCGGGTTTTATCAACTTGCAAATTCTGCCTCAGTTAGTTAAAAGAATGAAATTGGCTGATATTATGACGATACTAGGTAGTATAGATATCATTATGGGAGAAGTTGATCGTTGAAATGATAATTGATAATACAACAGAACTACAAGCCATCCATTCGTTTTCCAGATTGGAATTCTTAAAAGAAGTCTATGGGATCATATGGGTGCTTGTCCCTATTTTGACTCTTGTATTAGGAATCACACTAGGTGTACTAGTAATTGTTTGGTTAGAAAGAGAAATATCTGCAGGGATACAACAACGTATTGGACCTGAATACGCCGGCCCCTTGGGAATTCTTCAAGCTCTAGCAGATGGGGTAAAACTACTTTTCAAAGAGAATCTTTTTCCATCTAGAGGGGATACTCGTTTATTCAGTATCGGACCATCCATAGCAGTCATATCCATTTTACTAAGTTATTCAGTAATTCCTTTTGGTTATCGCCTTATTCTAGCCGATCTTAGTATTGGTGTTTTTTTATGGATCGCTGTTTCAAGTCTTGCTCCCGTTGGACTTCTTATGTCGGGATATGGATCAAATAATAAATATTCCTTTTTAGGTGGTTTAAGAGCTGCTGCTCAATCAATTAGTTATGAAATACCATTAACTCTATGTGTATTATCAATATCTCTACGTGTGATTCGGTGAGACATAAAATTTCCCCTATTTCTTTTCTTTCTAGTAAGAAAGTTAAATGAGTTTAATATATATATTTTATTTTTTTATTCAGAATTCGGGTTGATGAACTAAACCAGATAGTTATATGAGTGAAATAAAACGGCTTTTGAATTTGCAGTTAAAGGGATTGAATCTCATTTCCTATGTACAAGAATGAAATGAAAGTAAATATAAGCAAAGCAGTCGAGACTGTTTACCCCAAGATTGGTTGATTAGGCATCATGGCTTGAAACGGGTTCAAAAGATCAACTGTATGGAGTTTTTACTATCTATTAACATAGATGT